AGAAGAACAAAAAAAAAAACAAAAGGAAGAAGAAGAGAACAAAAAAAAGGAAAAAACGTGGATAAAAATCGCGGAAGCCTGGGATTTTATTCCATATCCACAAGCAACAAGAAGTTTTATTTTAATAATTCAATCTATTTTTAGAAAATATATTTTATTACCTTCATTGATAATAGTTAAAAATATTGGGCGTATATTATTATCCCAACCTCCCGAGTGGGCTGAGGATTTCGATGAGTGGAATAGAGAAAAGCATATTATATGTACCTATAATGGTGTTCAATTATCAGAACTCGAACTTCCCATAAATTGGTTTAAAGACGGTATTCAGATAAAAATAGTATTTCCTTTCTATTTGAAACCTTGGCACAGATCTAAGTTGAGGCCCTCTTTTTCTTCTTATAAAGATCTAAAGAAAGAACAACAGAAGTTTTGCTTTTTAACGGCTTGGGGAACACAAACGAACCTTCCCTTGGGTTCTGTCCCCCAAAAACCTTCCTTTTTTAAGCCTATTTTTAAAGAACTAAAAAAAAAAATTCGCAAAACGAAAAATAATCATTTTCAAGTTTTAGGAGTTTTAAAAGAAAGAACAAAAAATTTTCTACAAGACTCAAAAGAACCAAAAGGGGAGGTTATCAAAAATGTTTTATTTATGTTTCTAAAAAGAATCAAAAAAGAACTCTTAAAAGTACAGCCAACTCTATTATTTATATTGAGAAAAGTGTCTAAATCCGGCGAAACTAACAAAAAAAAAGATTATATAATCAGGAATCAGATAATTCAGGACTCGTTTATAAAAATTAAATCTACAGATAATACAAATTATTCACTGAGAGAAAAAAAAATGAAAAATCTGGCGGATAGAACAAACACAATCACAAAGAAAACAAAGAGTCTTACAAAAGAAAAAAACAGTAACGCCAAGAAAAAAAGTAGTCCTAACAAAACAAGTTATAATGGAAAAGTAAACTCATCAAAAAATAGTTGGCAAATATTAAAAATAAAAAGAAGAAGCACTCGATTAATCTATAAATTAGATTTTTTTATAAAAATTTTCATTAAAAGAATATACATTGATATCTTTCTATGTATCATTCATATTGCCAGAATTACTACACAACTCGTTCTTGAATCGAGAAATTTTTGTTTTGATAAATACATTTACAATAATAAAACAAACAAAGAAATAAAAAACAAAAAAGAAATTCACTTTATTTCGACTCTAAAAAGTGCATTTTACAATATTAAGAATAGTAAGAAGAATTCACATCTTTTTTTTAACTTATCCTCATTATCACAAGCATATGTATTTTATAAATTATCACAAACCCGAGTTATTAATTTGTATAAGCTAAGATCTATTCTTGACTATCATGGAATCCCCTTTTTTCTTAAGACTGCAATAAAAAATTCTTTTGTAACACAAGGAATATTTCATTCCGAATTAAGACATACAAAACTTACAAGTTCTGAAATGAATCAATGGAAAAACTGGTTAAGAGGTCATTATCAATACAATTTATCTCAGATTAGATGGTCTGGATTAATACCACAAAAATGGCGAACTACAATCACTGAAGGTGGTATGACCCAAAATGAAGATTTAACAAAATGTAATTCGTATGAAAAAGACCGATTACTTTATCACAAAAAACAAAAGGATTTGAAAGTATATCCATTACCAAACCAAAAAGATAATTTTCAAAAATACTATAAATACTATATATATGATCTTTTATCATATAAATCTATTAATTATGAAATTAAGAAGTCCTCATATATTATTTATGGATCACCATCAGAATTAAATAACAACCAAAAGATTACTTTTAATTACAACAATTATAAACAAAATTTCTTTGAAAGCCTGGAGGAAATTCCTATCAATAATTATCTAGAAAAGGGTGATATTATGTATATGCAAAAAAATCCAGATAGAAAATATTTTGATTGGACAATTCTCAATTTTTTTATAAGACAAAAAATAGATATTAAGGCCTGGACCAAAATGGATTATAACAGTAATATAAATACTAAGATTGGAAGTAAGAATTACCAAAAAATTGAGAAAATGGATAAAAACAATCTTTTTTATCTGACGATTCATCAAGATTTAGAAAAAAATCCGATCAATGACAAGAAACTTTTTTTTGATTGGATGGAAATGAATGAAGAAATCCTAAACCCAATATCGACGAATCTGAAACTTCCGTTCTTCCCAGAATTTGTGCCACTTTATAATGTATACAAAATAAAACCATGGATTATACCAAGCAAATTACTTCTTTTTAATAAAAACATCAATGAAAAGAAAAAATGGAATTTTTTTAGACTAGCGAATAAAAAAAGATATTATGAATTAATGAATCGAAATAAAGAAGAAAAAGAACCCGCAGGCCGAAGAGGCCTTAGATCATATGCACAAAACCAAGGTAAAATGAAAAAACAATACAAGATCCGGAATAAGATGAGACCAGAAATTATTTTCTTACGGAAACAC